AGAACTCTCACTCGAGAAAGCGGCCCCCTTTCTGCCTTTCTTGCTTGATTCGTCTTTCATCTCAGTGTCTTATCCGGATTGAATGTATACTATCCCCCTATCGGACTAAGGGTTTTTATCGAATATTCCTCTCTCTACCTGAATTCAATCAGTAAGAAAAGAAATATGGAATAAAGAGTTCAATTCCATAAAACATGTTCCACAGGGCACCTGTTCAATAAATCAGGACAAAGCGATTGATCCAGTTGAGAGCGTAGCGTAGGAGACAGGTAAGATGACCGTCAACGGACAAAAGCCTCTCATTATTATTATTTCACTTTTATGCTTCAATCAGGCCTATATTCGCATTTGAATGATACCAATCGAGATGGCTTTTTCAGGGACTGGCCTCTTCCCTGAGACAATCCCTGGGATTCAAAAGAGAGAGAAGGAACTTTCTGTGTCCTATGCCGTCATCACTAACCATTCCCCTTATCTTTGCATTTCTTGATCGGTCGCTCAAGAGACTGACTCTCTCTTTCTCTGTATTTAAACGCAATCTCTTGAATTTCAGTAGCAGAGTGAGTCTTTCTGCTCGTAGTTCCTCTCTTGTTAGTGTACTCGTGGTACGGGTTTGTCGTAGTACTCGTGCAACAGCGCTGACGGCAGCTTTTAGCTATTGTGGGAGAGATTGATTGCAAAGATCACTGGAATGAATGGTTGAGGCAGAGAGTGAGGGAAAGCTCGGACAAGTTATCCCGTGATCCGATCGAGTCGAAGCGGATCGATAAGCAGAACCGAAGACCTACCAAGGTTGAAAACAGGAATGTGGTCAACCATACCGAGATAAAGAGCAAGGGCAGGACCCTCAGGATTCCTGATGAAGTCAATCAGAGAGGGAGTTCTCTCATGGACTGAGTGAAGACTCTACTCTTTCTATACTCTCTTTGTCTGCTCCTCCCGGTCCCCGTCGCGGCCTTAGATTCATTGGTGATTCCGCGGCACATCTACGGTATAGATGCCTTGCCAGCAGAAAGAAATCCAGAGTCCCTATCGCCCGCCCAATGCAACCTCTCGAGATTGGTTCTTCCAAAGTTTCCGAATTCGCTTTAGAGATTGAGCAAGTGTCATCAGTCTAGGACGCGGCGTTCGGGTGATGTCTACCAGAATAACAACCCGTAGCCTAGTTGAGGTCAAACCCTCTTTGACAAGATTACAGACTCGAACACTCACGACTCGCTTTTCTGCTCTCTCTATTGACATCTCAGAGTGTCGACTCCTTGCAAGCAACCTCGACAGAAAAGACAACGGCGGACGTGCTCCGACAACCTTGCCCGAGCCTCCCTCCCTTCATTCAATGCTTGACAGCTTTCTTCATGCGGCGTGACACGTCTATCTTTGACACTCATCAATCAGCTAAAAGACGACGGTTGCGAAGCAAAGGGTTGAAAAAGCACCACAAGGGACGGGAACGACGTCCTGACTAAACAAGAGTTTCTTCAATTTGGTCGAAAGTCGTAAAGAAGGCACCGGATAAGCAGCTAACATAAACTACTACCGTACAGCGCATCCCGTGGGCGGCCTTCAAAGGCTATCATTCGTAGGACGAGACGCTAACCTACGCCCGTACATTCCAACCTGCCTCCTTGGGACTTAGCTCTGAAGATGAATTCCCGGTTAGCCGATTACCTTGCCCGGTTAGGAGAACAGTTAGAGATAGGAAAAGATGCCGACACCGAACAGTTAAAGAATTCTCCTTCGCTTCAAGACTGCCAGCCTATTCGCTTTGAGCCGAAGCAGACGCTGCCCATGGAGAGCCTTTTCCTTTGTGAACATGCCCATAAGACACGACAAAAAAGCCCAAAATTGGGCTTCTAGACGCCTTACAATAAAGAAGCCCCGGCCCCTCGGTGTCTTACACGTCTTCTTCGACCCTGCCGAAGCAGCTTTCTTTCTTCAGGTAGTGAAGTCACTCCGGTTTGTGTATGACTTGACGCTCTAAAGTCTGTATCTTGCCCCTAGTTACAACATCGTATTCGACTTCTATCGCGGATCTGTTATTTCTTACGCATTTCTTTCCATTAGCTCTCCAAGCTTCCTATCTTTCCATTCCTTCCTAAGCTTCAGTTGGTGTAATAGTCCCACCCCCAGTAAGGGGAATCCTTCCTAAGAAAGAATTTTGTCCGTTTTGTTGAATGCTTTTTGCTTGTCTAAGCATCCCCCTATCGTGCTAATAAGGTGCCTTTTCTTATTCTGAAAGCTAGCCTTCTACGGCCATTTTCTTTTGGTTTAGTTCTTATAGCTCCTGTCCCCGCAGCCCCTGATGGGCAATGCTCTTGGTGAGTCACTTCGTCTTTCACGATCGATGGTAAATCCTCTTGCTTAGCCTATTTCCTTTTCCCTTTGAGTTCAATCCTATCAGCCTTTGAGTCAGCGCTTTCGCAGCCTGCCTTTCCATTCTTCGCTCTATTTCAATCATTTCTTTTGGTAGATGGAGTACCCGGGCATTCTCTTGTCTTCCCATTCCTGACGCTCTCATTTCGCGCATGCGCTTTGCGCTCTTGGCTTAACCACATCAAAGAGGAATCGAACCTCTTCTAGTTTTTTGAAAACTCTAATCCATTTGATGTCCGCCACCCTTTTTCAACACCATTTTGCTCATTCATTTGCGCATTTTGCTCATCAGCATTTCTATCCGTTTTGTCGTCTAATTGGAATTCCTTATTTGGAATCTCTCTTCCTTCTTTGGAATATCTCTTTCTTTTCTTTTTCACTAGAGTGACCTTATTCGTATGAAGAATTTTTCTGTATTTTCTTTTTAATAGACTGATATCTTTCGCATGAAGATAATCTTGTATTTCGGATATTTCTTTCCTTGTTTGACGATCTTTGCACGAAGCAGCACTATCACCTATGGAAATATTCAGAGGCTTAGTATCAACCCATGCGCCATGTTTATTATATACTAAGGCTCTCCTGGTCTCAGGTTTCAGCCCCATCTTGTATGTTATCCGTTCCACGCGGACTTCTGTTTTAGGCCAAATCACCCGGAATAAGTTCTCCACCTCTACCTCTTGTATACGAGATGGGTCGGCGTACTGGGACTCAAACCACTCTGAAGTGGCATGTCTTTTAGCAGGCCCCTTGAACTTGATTATGGAATTGGTACCCCCTTTTGGTATGTACCAATAGACTTTGGCCGATAAAAAGAACCCCCTCACCATCTCATCCTCTAGCTTAAACTTCCCTATCTCTAAAGGGGAAAGAACATCGCATGGGAGTGGATGACCAAGCACAACGGAGTCCGTGTCCGTGTAATAACAATCATCTCGAGAGATATAGGGGTAAAGATGTATCCTAGCGTAAGCAGTTATAGCTGCCGATAACTGGACCGCCGCGTTCTTCGTGTAGGACCATTTCCCAAAGGTCGAGTTTGTATTGACACGGTAGGAAGCGAGGTTGATATTTTTTCTAAGGGGCTCACCGAATAAGAACTTATCACACGTTTGAATCAAAACTCTGAGGCGATCATCGTTGCACAACTCGGTAGCAGTGCTTTCAGGGCTTATACCAAATCTCCCATAGAGAAAATTCATTAGTATCTTGTAGACGTAGTCTATCGCTACATTCCCTTCTTTCTTAGCCTTTATCCTGTTCTCCGAGAGAGTGGTAACAAAGTCTTTAAATGGGCTTCCCTCACTCTTCTCAAAGAGGTATCCACTCATTGGGACTATAGTGTAGCCTATTTTTTTTTTTGCATACTTGAGTTCCTCGCTAAAGTAAACTCCTACAAACTTCCCTGTCGGGAAGACCAGAGTCTTATCCCCCGTTCGATAGGGGAGAAAGGGCCTTTTCATTTTCTTCGTCCTCGGGCAGACCACATATGCCCGGATAAAGCCAAAGAGGCTATCTATGTCCCGCTCACGCAAATCCCCATGCCAGACAGGCTTCCCAGTGGGCATGATGTTTTCCATCATTACAAAAGGATAAAGCGAGTTTACATCATAGTAGTGTAGATTCTCACCTATAGGTATATAGGCATCCACATGACCACCGTAGTAACCTTCTCTCAGAAACTTATCCTCATTGTGGTTTGGGATGTAGATGGGCCATTTATCCGGTTCGTAGAACTTCTGACGAAAGAGGTATAGAGCCAAGGACGGAAGGGTAAGCTTTTTCTCTATGTCGACCTCGAGCTGATCCCAAATCAGCTTTTGGGCCTTTTGCATCACACCCCCGAGGAGAAGGACGTCCTTTCGCAAATATTCAAGCAATTCACTCCTCATACTTCTCAGACTCTGGGGAGTCACTTTCTTATGATCAACCTCCCCTTTAGGACCGAGTTCAGGACATAGATTCCTTGAAAGTGAATCAAGTGTACCATTTAACATATTCAACGAGTCGCGGAAACGGAATAGAACCCTCTTCCCTGATTTGACACTGATCTCGTAGATGCGGTGGTTTCGCACTAGAGGTCTTACATCACCCTTCCAATTAGACACCAGGTGCTTTAGCAAGAAAATCCCATCGAATTTGCCTAAGTTATGGAAGTAAATTGTTAGAACTGACCTAAACCCCTTAGATATATGCTCAATTCTGGACAGAAAGTCGTCCATCATCTTACTACTCCTATCATCAAAGCACTTTATTGTTATGTAGTCATCGCTGAAATAGGTTTCCACCCTATTGTACTTGACAGGCTCCTTAGGGAGAACAAGCATGAGACCCGCTGCATACGGCTTATGCGTGTCCCCCTCACCGGTTATTAATGTCTCGAGATCCGCTACAACGAAAGCTTTTCGCTCAACCTTTCTTTCCCCCTTTTTGACCGCCATCATATAGGGGGGGCCGTAGCTACGCTCATCATGTCTGATATCATCAGCACGGATAGGCTTTGCAGAATTTATTGGGAAGTCCATACGGATGACTTCCTCAAGTAATGGAACTATATCCTCAGTAGAGGGAGTCACCCCTACAACTTTCTCATCCATACTATAGACTCGTAGAGTGATCCTAACGATACCACTCTCCTCGTACTTCCTAGCGAACTCGCTAAGCGTGGATACTATATCACCATAGACTGTACTCATGGGGAGTAGCTTACCATTATCTCCATACAGCCGAATAGCATACCCCGCTGTGATGGTTACATCTGGATTCTCCAGGTCAAAACCTATCGTGAATTTTGCATACCCTTCAGGTGGTAAAGAGGGGTAAGCGTAGAGACATAACATATGAACTACCGCCAGACTTAGAAGGGACACTTCAGCCCCAAGCGGAGGGGGGTTGAGCGTCATGTTCGCCAGGATCAATGTTGGATGTTTTGTATTTATGGGCTCTATCCTATCTACTCTCATCAAGTACTGACAACAAAAGTGGTTACTAGTAAATGCCTTCTATTTTTGGGTATTCATGGGTGTAGCGCATATTTTTGATGTCCTTCAGGAAATTCCAAGATCTTATACCCGAATTCCTTCCACTGGACGTAATGACCATCATAATCCTTTGATACGCCGGATATACTACTAGCATAGCTCTCGTATGAGACTAGTATGGCCTCCATCCTTTTTCTCCATGTTGCCTCCATTTTTTGGCTAATACCGTCTGGTATATTATTTTCCAAGTAATTCTTCAGCTCACCGATAGGTATTACACGCTCCGAAAAGCCAAAATGTCTCAAGTCGGCAGGCGAGGAGCCTTCGGCACCCCTAATCAAATTAGCGTGTATCATATCATTTATAATCACTAGCGGCGGCCCCAATTCTAAAAGGGCTTCGCCATAAAGAGAAGGGAGTTCACGGCTATAGTGAGGTGTAGTTAGAAAGTTGTCGTGTACTGTATATATTGGTCCTCCCGCTCGCAGCATTTTCTCTACTCCAAGCATCGCAATATAGGCATCCTTCTGATGGATGAAGTTGACGAAGGTTGAGACCTCTGTCTTCCTACGATCACTATTATCGGTAGGAACTCTGAGACTTATTTGTCTCTTTTTATGATTGCAATCATAAACTGTGATTTTGACGACATCACTCTTCATATAATCTTGTGATGTACGAAAGTAGGGCACAGCATAATAAACAGGTAAACCCTTAGCGGCGGCGAACCACCCAATATTCCTGATCAAGCTGGTTATGGTTAGGCTGTCCATGCTTTTGTATTTCTCCTTCCAGAACTTAAAGCAAAGTGAGGCTAGTAAGTGACTATCCTTAAAATTGATGTGCTGCGACAAGGCTTTATGTATATCGGAGCTTGTGCTCATGAGTGTTTTTCCATAAATAATGGGCATGAAAATACTTTTCACGAGCTTCCGATCCATCTTCCTAACCACTAGTAGTGATAGACTACTATTATTACCAAGTTCTCTTACAATGTCATTTTTGAGTTCGGAGAGGATATTCGTATAAACATCTTGGATTTTCTTATCTTGGGAAGGCAAGAGATTCGTGCTCTTCGCCATATCTTCATCCAACAAAAAGTAGCTCATAATCTGGAAAGCGCTCGCGGACGCGTCTTTGGTAACTGGGAACCCTTCTATTTTTTGATTACTCATCGCTATTTTCGAGGCAAGGTACTGAAAGGGGTGCCGCGCATCTCGACCAAACTGAATATCATAATTCAGATCCAGATCCAGCTTATCGGCCTCTTCCATAAGAACACCGAAATGCGTTAGTCCATCCTCCATGCTGGGGTAAGACTTATAGTGGTATAAAAAGGCCTCCATAACCTCCCGATCGTCAGCCACCTTTTCATGATTGCCAAACGACGCAAAGTTAATAAGACTTCTTGATAGATCACGTTCGTGGAAATGCAGGAGCCCGCAGCGGTAGATTCTCCCCCTGAAGTCGAGAAAAGGCAGGCAAATAGATTTTCTAACCCTTGTAGGCATTTGCAAGCTTGAGCATACTCCGCTCATAACGGGCGCGCTGTACCTGCTTTGTTAACTGAGTTGTCAATTCGCTAATCCCCCCTATTTTTTGGAAAGTATCTGTATCAACGAGATGACTCTCTCTAATCTCTTTATATAGATTGGCTATATTTATATCAGCAAGATAACCTGGTAGGAGATAGCCGTTATCAATAAACTCTTGCTCTCTATCTTCAATATATTTCAAGACATCGCTGTTGATTTCAAATGCCTGGTTTTGAAGCGTGTTCATTACTCTGCACAGACTATCGCTATCTTTTATTTGAATTGGAAAATGATGTATGTCACCCGTAAGAAGGCTGTAGCTGGTACCACTAGAACGCCCGCTTAAGTAACCCCCTTCCAGAGCGGACAGGTCTATTACTGGACCATGGTCGACGACCCTCCATTCAAGAGGTTTGCACACCATAGGCAAGTTCATCCTGATTGGGAGCTTGGTTGGATCGAATTTGCATTGCACATATGTTTTTCTATGTACATAATAGAAATCTTTATTACCCTTTTTGTTCTTTTTTGCACGTGGTGGATGATCTTCAAGATCTGTCTCTAAAACAATCGCACCTCTACTAACCATGAATTGGAGTAGGGCGGCTCCGAGAGGGAACGTAGGATTTTTCTTTCTTTGACCAACCCCTTCATTTTCTCCATTTCTTATGAAGAATGCCTGCCTCCTTATTGTTGACTCTAGATGTTCAATCAAGGTGGATGCACGAACACGCGCACGCTCATCGAGTGTCTAAATAAGACACATAGTACATGAACGGCTATAAACTCGAGCGTATATTGACCAAAGACATTTAACAATTCAGAATCTTCCCCTATCCCACATCTGTCTACCCCCCCGCCCTACAGAATCGGGGAGGGGCCTCGCCTTTTACAGCTACTTAAAAAGGCACATGACCCTTAATCCTAACCTCATACAATAACCTACAACAATGCATGACAATTCACTCCATCCCATTTCGGTTGGGACAACACCCGCTGCTAAAACGAAGGACAACATAATCCCCAATCCAACGGCCTTGAGAAGAGGTCCACTAGCCGGAATAGGAAATTCACATAAAGGCTTTTCACTAATAGCATTGTTCACAGGTTGGGTAACATTTCCAGTTTCGAGAAATTTGACAACTTGAAAACCGGGCGCTCGATAGTCTTGCTCGAAAAAGCGCTCGTAGTTGAATAGGGGTCCTAAAATGGAGCCATCAGGCATATTATCCATTGAGCAAGGGTACACCTTGTACCATACAACACAACCTACACCCGTGATAATTAGAGCCAAGTAACGCCCAAAATATCCGGGACCACATGTTACAACATCAGTGAAAACTCTCTCTGCATTCACAGGTTCATTCACTAAACCCCTCACCCAAAGTTCTGAGCCAGACTCGACGATGCCAAAGAGCACTTCATCATCTCCCATTTGTTCCATCCCTGCAATATCTGTTACCATCAAATTGTCCATAATGCAATAAGTGCCCCTCATTGCAGACTCAATAGCTATCTTTAGATCACCCATTGTTGAGTGTAGAGTAACTTGAACCACCTCTCCTGAGAGATATCCCTTTATAAATACAGCTTCCAAACCACTAGAACTTGGCAAAATGCAACAAATGAACCTCAGGGAAATCAAATGCCCAAATCCATTAGAATGAATTAAACCATGCAAAATGTGAGTTTGATGATCAAACTCACCATCATCAAGATGCTTTTTCTTTTTCTTAAAAGGTAGATGGATGAATAGAGTAGGTGAAGAGTGACTCTGCCCCTGGCTTTGAATAGTAGGTTTCTTAGGATCATCCGACGTTTGACTCTTACCTTGCAACTCATTGATGATACTAGCTCTTTGAGACTTTAAATGCTCAACCTCTTTTCGAAGACACTGATGATTATATTCTAGTATACTTTTTTCAGTAATCACAGGATTTTTAGCCTTTTCCCTCAATTGTTCTAATATGTAAATAGTGGTAGCTTCTTTACTCCCTAAGTCTATTACTTCTCTTGGTCGTGTGTCTATCCAGACATTATTATCATCATAGACATTATCTCTTTTCGTACTCTCTTGTAGTCCGAGGTTTATTAGCAAATCCTTTTTGAAAATCTTGAGTTCTTTCCAATCTATTCTGAAGTTAGCAGAACTCCAGAGCTGCTCCTTTAAAGTACGATCTACCAATACCCTTTGAAACCATTCAGATGTTACTAAATCTTTAGCAGGACCCTTGTTTTTCATAATACATCTATCATCTTCTAAGCATAACATATAACTCTTAGGGGCTAAGAAGATACCCCTCTGAGCAAGGTACTCCAGTTTCAACTTACCCATCTCAGTGGAAGAGATTACTTCATCCGGAAGAGGGCTTCCAAGAACCACGGAGTCGGTATCGGTGTAGTAACAGTCGTCACGGGATATGTAAGGGTACATATGAATCCGAGCACAAGCTGTTATAACTGCTGATAATTGAACAGCCGACATCCTAGGTGCATTCCATTCAGTGTCGTCAGTCATGCTATTCTTATTGGTAATGTAATTGACAATATAGTAATGATCGGTAAGCTTCTCTGCGGTTTGAAAATTATCCTTCTTCATCAAATCCTCATATTTCTTTTGATTGCAGATCTCTGTTACTGTACTTTCAGGATTAATACCAAATCTACCATAGAGAGAGTTCATTAGAATCTTGTAGAAATATGACATAGCTTCATCACCAGATTTCTTGGATTCTAGTCTGCTTTCATAGAGGTGTGAGACAAAGCCTTTGAAAGGACTGTCCTTCTTCTCAAACAAATAGCCTCTAAGAGGTATTATATGATAACCTAAATTACGTGCAAACTTCAACTCTTCGCTATAATAGACTCCAACGAATTTTCCTGTAGGAAAGACTAAAGTACCAGTTTGATCCTTATAAGGTAAGAATGGACGTGATATATATGTTGGACATACTACATAAGCCTCAAGAAATCCAAACAAGCTATCTAATTCGACGCTCTCCAAATTATTCTTCCAGACAGGTATACCACAAGGTATAGGATATTCCACCATTATATATGGATATAAAGAGTTCACATCATAATAGTAAAGATTCTCACCATAGGGCTTATAGACATCAACATGACCGCCATAAAAGCCACGCCTAATAAAGGTGTCTTGGTTCCTTGTAGGTAAATGAATATGAAAGGCCTCATCATCCAAATAATTCTGACGAAAGATTTTAAGGGAAAGCGATGACAATGTCATCACATTCACGATATCCATATGATACTTATCCAAAATAATCTCTTGGGCCTTCAACATCACACCACCTAAGAGAAGGATATCTTGTCGAAGATAGTTTATCAAATCCTCACTATGACCCTGAAGATTAGACACTTCCAATTTCGAATGTGGGATAGAACCTTTGGAACCTAATTCAGGACATAATGTCTTACCCAATTCTTCAAGAGTGCTAGGGAGCAATGTGTATGAATCTCTAAAACGTAATAAGAGCTTACCATCAATATAGACTTTCCACTCGTAAAGTTTATGATTCCTTAGAAATGTTTTAATTCTATACTTATTACCACGATCAGCATAATACCTAAGAATGCTAATTCCATCAAATCGGGCGAAATTATGGAAATAAACTGTTTGAAGTCTCGAGTTTCTATCCCCTCTCTAGTGCTGCTTTTACGTTACGACTATACTTCGTTGCTGTGCTGCTCCGGCTTCTTATTCTTGCTTAGAGGGGCCGGTAGGAATTTCTATGCAAAGTTTTTAGTCAAGAGACTTGAATACACTACTCAGGAGAGGCTCACCGATATTAGCGAGGCCGGGGATTCTGAAGTAGAGAAAAGTTCGAGAGAACGGTTCATGGCTCGAAAAGCAAAATATTGATGTACAAGTCAGATGATAAACTTGAGTATTGAACTGGTAGATACCCTTTGAAGAAAGCCGTCTTCACATCCATCTGGTGAAGCTTTAAGTAAAAATGAGCCACCAAAGCTTATATTATCCTGGGTGAGTCCTTCTTAGAAAGCGGAAAGAAAGTCTCAGTGTAGTCGATGTCCTCTTTCAGAGTGAACCCCTTGGCGACAAGCCTAGCCTTGTCTCTTTCAATCTCCTGATGTAGCCATAAAATGTACAAAGGGTTGTGTATGAAACTTATCCATCGGGACATTCAGCTGGTACTTATCGTACAGCTTCGAGGACTGTGGGCTCAAGCAACTTTATAAGGCGAAGGAAGAGAAGAGATGTTGCGCACAAACTCTTATGGTAGAAAGTGAAAAAACCCTTTCCTTCTTTTTCTTAAATCGTATGCATGGCTGAACCTAAAAAGATAGCAATTACATACAACCAAGAATGGTTTTGTACTTTCACTAACCCGAAGGTCTAGTAAGGTTATTAGGTACCAACCTATTAACAGGCGAAAGGCCGAAAGAACTATATTTTATCGGTTGTATCTTCTTTTAGTTAAAAAGGAGCTGCTCATTCATGTTAGTGTAGATGCCAGACGAAAGAGATCGGAAAGTTAAAGATCTTTTTCCCTTAAGGCTATCTAAGAGGCCTTTCTTCGTGCTTGGATTCCTTCTCACGAGTTGGATTCGAACCAACACCTCTTGCATTCAGCGAACTACCATATTATTCAAGTCGTGAGTTTGGTGCCCGGTTCGTCAAAAACTATAAAGGCTACATCCGGGGGGAAGAGGTTTTCTTCTCCCAAAGTCCGTCGGGCCGACTAGAAAGATATTCGTTTTGAAGATAGCCTGTTCGGACCGGTTACTGACTCGGTCGCTCTTCCTTCCTCATATGCCTTCAGTGACTCTGTCTTTACCGCATAAGAAAGAAATGCCTGAGATCTGTCTTCTGTTTGTTTGCGATTGAAAGACCCCCAAGATTTGATTGCTTATTCTTTTCTTTTCTCTAGGCAAAAGTCTCTGATAAAAAAAAGAAGGCAGCTTTTAAGATAGAGTCTTGACGGTTACGGTGGCAAGTGGGGAAGAGATCAATCCGCTTTTAGCGGCTAAGAGAAATCAATCTCTTCTTGTGCTGGCACCTTGGATGAAATCCTTGTTCTTTATTTGTTTCAGTTTCTTTGCGGCTTTGCTTAGAGAAGAAAGACGGAGTTCTTCCGTCACGGCTTTCGATGACTGATAGTTCAAGCGTATCATAGATCAAACTCTTTCAAGCCTTTGAAGTCAAGCTTGTTGTAAGGCTAAAGCCCCTCTTTCTTGAGGTGCACACCCACTTAGGAAGATATGCAAAGGCCTTTCTGAATCTGCCGATCAGACAGAATTTCATGTCGATTACACACCTGAGGTGGATAGTCGGTCATCACTAGGTGCTCATCTGATGGGGATTCCATAAGGCTGCTTTATACTCGACCGGAAGAGTGGTTTCCTCTAGACCCCCCGGGCAGATACTGAAGTCAGAACAAGCGCCTTTTCAACCGCAGGCTGGACATGCTTCGCTGCTATCGCCTTCTCTTCCTCCGCGTTCTAGCCCTTCGAAGAATCGGCCCGTCTGTGGGGCAAGAAATTGATGTCGGATGATAGTCCGCCTCTTTCTTGTAGCTCGGATAAGCGGTGGTTGGGCACGGAGCGAGAGTAGTAGGCTTGGGATGAATGAATTGATTTCGTAACTAAGGCTATAAAAAACTAGCAAGAATAGTAAAGTAAGGTTAACTTAAATACATGCATACATGATTTGAATAGCTCCCAAAGATAGAAGGACTGCTTTGGTTAGGAAGAAAGATTGAAACTTGAGCTGCTGCTGATGGATCCTTTGAAGCTTGAGCTGAGACTTCTTATTCCTATGCTTTCATTGCTGCTGCGTGAACTGCAGCTGGTACCGTATAGTTGAAGATCACAGGAATTCCTAAGTCAAGCTGGAACAAAAATGATACCTTGTTACCAGGTATCATTCAACTTCATTACGAGCTGAGTCTTATGCCGCTAACTCTTTTTCTTACCTTTCATGTTAGGTTGGCATTTCAACTACCGTGATCACCTGTTCAAAATCTCGGTAACGTTCCATTGCTTGGTGGTTCAAGGTCGACTGCAACGTGGAAGGCAGGGGAACATTGATTGATCGGAATCGGTTAGTGCAGAGGTTGGCAATAATCTATTCACTTATTTCTTTTCCTTTTTTTATATTTTATAAATAAAATAAGAAGACGAGGCTGCTCGTAGATATTTGACATCTGTGTCGTAAACTCTTAATTTTTTTAGCTCAGAAGCTAGGGAACTTGGATTGTACTCGAAATTGTCCAGCAGGAGTCAACCGGGAGCGTTAGCGGCTGTAGAGGAGAGGTGCAGAGCCACGAGACTGATAAGGATAGTTCAGTTGCGCGGTAGCAGCGAGACCATAGGGAGAGAAAAGACTGAATTAAGTCAGAAGGTAGTTGATCGACGAGTTTCATGATCACCAGCATAGTCCGCATCGCAATAACCAACTATCAACCACAGTTCTCCTTTCTTGTATAGGAGACCGTAGTCAAGTGTTCCTTTCATGTACCTCAATATTCGTGGCGTGGAACTGCTTCCAAGTGAGGTTTCTTTGGATTCTGCATGAATCGACTAACCACTCCAACTGCATATGCGATGTCGGGCCTTGTCAGCGTTAGGTAAATCAAACTCCCAACTAATTGTCTATACTATATATAGTGGTATCTTCCAAATCTTTTCCTTCTGCTGCACACAATTTGGCATGTTCCTCCATTGGGGTTGAGATAGGCTTGCACTCCTACATCCCATACTTCTGTATGAAGTCTTTCGCATACTTTTGCTGGCACAAGAACAGGCCTTCCTTCGTGCGATCCACCTCAAGGCCGAGAAAATGCTTAAGTTCTCCAAGCGGAAGCGGACTGCTAAATTTTGTTTTGTTTGACGGATTTCTTCTACGTAGTCTCCTGGAGCCACTAAATATCCACTTTGTACTAGAAACTCTGCTATCTTGCCATACCACGCTCTTGGTGCTTGCTTTAACCCATAAAGAGCTTTTCTTAACTTACAGACGTAGTCAGGGTGAGCTTTACTCTCAAACCCTCGTGGCTGCTCCATGTATATTTCTCGATGCAATTCTCCACGCAAGAAGGCGTTCTTCACATCTATCTGCCAAAGCTTCCAAGACTTGCTAGCTGCAAGTGCGAGCAAGACACGTACGGTGGTAATCTTTGCCACTATCATAGTTTATATCCTTATATCATGAATACTGGTATATTCTCTTCTGGTCAAGGAGTCTGGCATAATAAGTTGACTGGGGATTTATAGAATATGTTTGGTATTATTTAGGCTTTTGTATTTTGTCCGAATAATATAAATATACCATTATTACCCTATAAAGATGAGCGAAACGAATTATTGTCTTTCCCAAGAGGTAGATTCATAGGTGTCTATTTCACTGAAGAATTGATAAAAGCGCGTTCAGTTGGTTACATGGTATACCCTATAAGGGGATATTTATATGAGAAAGGGGAGAGGACAAAAGCGTCAGTTGTTCACTGCCTATGGAGTATGGGGAGTGTGATACAAATGCACTTTTCCACCCAGTGCTCTTTTCCTTTGGCATCTCTGTTTCAGTGAATGATTCGCCGCAACAACTATTGGTATTTGGCTTTCCGTTTGTTCTATAAAAGAATGAAAGTGGGGTAAGCCAACCGGCTTTAAAAGCCCATGAAAACAACGTCTGGATCAATATCTGTTCATTCCAAGGAAGCCCTTGAAGTAGAGTTCTTACTGATGAGTTTACTTCCTGATACGGGAACTTCTCTCTATATAGATAGGTCTTTCCCTCTATTGAGGAGGTCGAGTCGAAGGAATATAGTTTTTCGCGATGAAGCTAATGCCACTTCTAGCCCCATCAGAGCTAGCAGCTCGAGCATCCGAGCAAGTTTTACTTGCCCCACGTGCATTCTATCCTTTCCATCAGCACCTTCTGTCCATAACACTAGCATTCACCTTCCTTCTGCCTCTGAGGCTTCCAAGCGCAGTTCTTTATTTAGGTACCCGCTACCTGCTTTCTTTTTGATCTTGCGCCCACGGCTGGGTACACGTAACATCAAGCCAATATCGATGAAAGAGCATAACCTACTTCGATTCCTTACGTGCGATAAGGGGGACTTTCTTTCTATAGAAAAAGCGCTTTCAATTCGCAACCATTTATAATGATATTCTTGAATGATTTTCTAGGCCCCGGGGAAGGGGATCTGTTCTCCCCCACATGAGGGGGATGAGAGGGGCTTACAACAAGACTAGTGATTAGAAGACCGGGGATGGTTACCTCTCTGGGGGAGGAATCCCATCAGCAAGAATGGAAAGATCAAATCCCAAATCCTATTATAAGCGCGGAAATCCCAACAGAAGGTTAGGTCTCGGGTCGGGTATCTATAAAAAAACAAGAAGACGCTTTTCACGTAACTTTGCTTGTGAATCTGCCTCTCTATAGAGCAAGCATCTGTTACGTACGAAGAGAAGCTCTCTTTAAGAGCCTTTGTGACGGGCTTGCCTTTGTCACAGGATCGGATCAAAGGGAACATTCACTACGAAAGCATTAATCAAAACATAAAAATACATATCATGAAAACGGGCATTTCCCATTTTTATGATATGATGCATTGATGGAATAGCTTGGCCGCCCAGTAGACTCGATCCGGTTCCACTTTCGATGATAACCCTACTAAAAAGAAACAAAAGAAACTCGAATGAATGGAATTTTTTGGTTACGATGAGATGTGGTGCCCTCGCCCTTTCCTCCATGTAGAAGTTGATCGTTATATAAGTCCGAGTAAACGAACTCGATAGAAGGAGTCCCATCGAAACAAGAAAAAAAGGGGGGGAAACTTCCCATCATGCAACTGTAGAAGTTGATCCTACTGATGGAAAAGCTTTCAATAAGGTACTCTTGGTTGGATATGCACCAATTCAAACCTGCTCGATTTCAGCAAGTTTTTTATCATGGAGAGCAAGAATCCGGCGAAGTCCTGCAGTGAATGGGCCGCCTTAGCTTACCCCCATTTTCTGCAATTCTTTCCTCAGAGCCCAGGGGATTTCCAAACTATAGATAGGATCACCGCGTAGGCAGGCCTACCTTCTTTTCTTTCTCGTTTGCATGAGCATCTTCTTCTTTTCGGACAACCAGGTAATGTTGTCGTACCCGAAACCCTAGCCTTATTTTATAATAGTACGCGTAGCAAGCCTTCTTTCTTTCGAAAGCAGGTAATCCCACTTTAATCCCCAATACTCGAGTTCGAAGGCAAGGAAGCAAGATGACCCCAGGCAATTGAGAAGCGAGCAATCCTATAGTGATGTTATGCTCTTCCTTTGGGGACTAGGATAAATGCGTATAGTAAGGGATGCATTGCCTGATCGTATATGCAGGCGATACGGGGCTTATTTAAAGGAGAATTGCCCTAGGCTTACCTTACTCAATGGGCTTATTATACCCCTAACCTTATCTTTCGATAGCTTAAGCATTGGAGGAAGTTACCCGTATTCGATAGGGATCAAGTATGGTTGTTGATAGTACCTGGCTAACCGCTTCCCCATCCTCCATTAAAAGGTTTCCAGCGTAGGTAGTTCCCGGGTTCAGTACTAGATATGCGTTGAGGTGATAAACAAAGGAAGGACCAGCTCATGTGCTATTGCCCGGTTCCGATCCTAGAGAGGAAGATGCTAGTAAGCCTAGTTTCAGGCGTAGGGTAGGGAATTTGATGACTTTCCAGGTAACCCAAGCCTCTGAATCTCCTTAGCTTTTGGAGTCATCCCCGTAGACCTTGTGACTTATGTCCAGTGTTCAAAACATTTATAGTCGAAAGTCACTCGGTTCGGGCAAGCATCTTCTCTCTTTTCGGTCGAGTAGCTTCTCAACTCTGCTACTGATACTGAACGTCATGTTCTCTTCTCCGGCATAACATAAAAGAAAGTCTCACAGTTTGATGGCATAGAGAAGCTTTTGATCATCCACCAGCTCTGCGCTTTTCGCTTTTCTTGCTAAGAGTAAGAGATAAATTCAATCAATAGCAGCTACTTCTCTTTAACCCAGACAAGAGCTTAGCTCATCGAACCAAGAGCCCCCCCTCAGCCCGTTCCCTAAAGGATTATTTCTAACCTAAGAAATGACTTAGCTGCATTGCTAATTCCTCATACCAAAGCTCTTGTCCTCAGAATCGTTCCTTAGTCAAGTACCCCTTCCATTCCATGTCCGATTCTCCTTTTTTTCGTCGGCTTCTGTTGAGTAGGATCTTGCAAGCTACTAGGTCAGTTGACAAATCAGCTGTTATGCACAGAGTTGTTATCAAATCAGATCTTGCCTCTTTCCTGGTAGATGCAGGGGTTCTTTCATTCGACAGTTGGGATTGGTTAGAGTCAAGGAAGTAAGGCTAACTAAAAGAATAGTGGCTTGGGGGCATTCCCCCAGCATACAAAAGTCCTGAACCCGGAAAGATCCGCTCTACGAATTCACATGTTAATGTGCTAATGGCAGCGATATGCCTAACCCCTCCTACTAAGATTATGGGCATACTACTATTATATTAGTATTCTATTTAATCCTCAGGGCTTCTATCATATAGAATATCATATAGAAGTTGTTGATGGTGAATAAGCGCTGTTGGCAATAACCGCTCTTTATTTTAAATAAATAAGTTTCCATTTGAAAAGTCTCAGTCCAACGCTACTAGCCACACTCGGCTCAAGCCAAAGGCAATAAGACCAGGCGCAAGGGTGTTAAGCGTGCCAGCGAGTTAGCTGCTGTCGGAAAAAGCGCAATAGCCATCGAGTCAATCCCGAGGCGGCTCCAACCCAAAGTATGAAACTGAGCGAAGTAAAGCGAAAGAAGGAACTGGTGCCATCAGGTAGCATTCCCCTGTTCATTTGTCCAACTAACTATGTGATTGAATTAATGTGGTACGTAGGAACATTCATTGTTGTTTCCCACCGGTTTCAGAGCGCTGTTTTCAACCCCATGAGGAGTCAGTCAATGCACGATGAGGAACTACCAACCGGTAACCAATTGACGTCGGATTCCGGTGAAGCGAAAAGCGCCTTTACCTTTAGTTGGAAATAAATATAGGTCGGATTTCCACTTCTATAAGCGAACTCAAACCACAAACGTTATCTGTCCTACCGGTGAGTTACAGTTAAACGCCCTATTCGCTATACCGTTAGTGACGCTTATCACGCTTTCAATCGGTTAAACGCATTCTCTTACCCGTTGAACTTATTACTTTCCGCTTTTCAGTCAGAAATTCAGATTGTGACCTACCGGTTACCGGCTCGGAGCAATCAAGCTCAGAGAGCACTACTGGGCGGTGGCTTATCGTCGTCCATTATCTAACCGAAAAGACGTGAAGTAAAGACGTGTTCTTCTTATATGTAATTTATAGTCGCTTTTAACAGTATAAGGTACGGAACCCCATGCCGATTTTCTTAATACCCTGTTACCTTGAACGATAGATTGGTTCGACTCCCTTCAACCCGGGCAAGCGATTAGTCCCTCTACGGTACCGCCTCTTTCAACGCGGAATAGCTGAACAATCGGAATAGAAGTCCTATTTTCACCTTTCTCGAATTCGCTTTCCGTGGTGACTCATCAGATTATAGAGTGAAACCTTTAGTGAAGGGATTTAAATAGGCTTTTTAGAACTGTACCCCTAAAGCAGCGAATATAGGTCAGTGCTTTCCTTTCTTTTCCCTTCCCCGTTGTCCTTATTGTATTGTCATATTTCTAGTGGGATGAAAACAGCGCTTTCGTAATTCGTACATCACTAGTCCCGATACCGCGTCTTATCCGCTTTTCCCTGGAACTATCAATATACCGAATAGCCGATTGGGAACTATACTTTTCGTAACTATACTAATAAGGGGTGGGGAACGGAAGCGCAGAAGTGAAGTAACGAAAGCGGTTTCCTAGGCTTTCGAAATGTGTTTTTAATTCCAACCTTTTTAGAACGGATAGGCGCTTGGTACCTGTAAATACACTTTTGAGAATGATTTCGTGCCCGGTAAAGGGGACTTCTTTTTCATTTCGATAGGTAGGGTAGGAATATACCTAGGAAGGAAGCGGAAGTGAAGTACAAAGTTCCGACGTCAATTGGTTACCGGAGCCCTCTTTTCATCTAACAAAAAATATCGTATAAAGAAGAAAGTCACTTTTACGCCCAACAACTCCCATGCTTTCCGTTGGTCAACAACCAACTAACCCAGTCCTTTTTTTCACACAAGCTCGCATTTTTCGAGCAAGAAGCGGAATTACTTGAATTTCACATGGATCGTTTTCTTTCTGAAGTGACTACACTGGCAGTCGGACTCCTTCTTTCGGGAGCTATTTTTGGGGCTTTTAAAGCAGGCCGACTTTTCGAACGAAGTACTATTGCGGAGAGTATACATGACTTGGCTCTCGAAAAGCTGAAACAAAAGACCGAATCGAGACTAGAGATGCTTTGGAAAGAGTATAGAGATACGAATGGAACTCCGCAATTACCGGAAGGACTCCGTTTCAAAGATGTGGTTGAGCATTCCTTTATTATGGACGAAGAGCTCAAAGAACAATTTCTCGGGCTAAACAAAATCTATTTGGATCTCATTAGTAATGGCACTGACAGTAGCTACTTTGTTTACATTTCTGGATACGTATGTAGTTAGGACTTGGTTTCGTCAGCGGCATTCTCCCTAGAAACAATTACATTATGAACAATTTGTTCTTTAAAAGCGCTCTCTCTCTTATAACAATCTTTCTTGGGCATTTCTCTGTTAGAGTAATGCCAATTCTAAGAACTGGTAAGTGTATCATGCTCTTCCTTTTAGTGATTCTGGGCTTGATCCTGATTTGGAGATCTTTTGGTTTTCATTCAAAAGGAAAATATCGGTTTATTAATCTATTTTTTTCGATTCTGATTTTCTTTTTTTTCTATTTATTTCTCTTTTTTCTAAAGAACTCTTTGCTATCCCATTTAGGGATTTTGGGTTCTCACCTTCTCTCTGGGATTTGCGTTTTGAGTGTCGGGGGATCACTTCCTCTTCCGGGCCCTTCCAACCCCTCCTCCTCGGAAGATTCATCCGACCTCCAGGTCCTGTCGGAGCCTTGGCCCGTGACTCACAATGTAGGCTATGAATCTTCGCTCCGAAATCGGATTTTTAGACTGGAAAATGAAAATAGCCCTTTTCTGCTCTCTAAAGAGAGGGGGGAGTATTGGGCAGAAGTAAAGAAGGAACTCTACAATTGTCCCTCTCAACGGGAATATAACCGATTGCTCGAGTTCGAGAATAGGGATCTCCAGATCCGGGAGCTGCGACACTCTTGCTATTGTCAATTTCAACGACTTTTTACTGATCATCCTGCCTTGGCAGAAAATGCCGATTCCAACCCCCAAGAAGCCTTACTGTACTTTTTTAATGAGAAACGCCATGAACTTGACCAAGAGGGCGGAACCCCGTTAGTAAAAGACCGGAGAGAACTCCGCTTTTTGGATCAACTTTTACATGATCTCCGAAAAAATGGAATAAACTCCGTCTATTTCAATATTCCATTTGGGTAAATAGATACGAGATCTCGTCGTCGAAGTGACGTGAGAAATGTTTGTTATATGTGCCTGAAGCTGCTATATTTGCTTTTTTTGCTATACTTAGACGGACGAGTGGAATGGATCGGACGGGAGAGGAATGGAAAGCCAGGATCGCTTGGTAAGCAAGCAGGCACTAACTCCCAGTTTTTTCTCTTCTTTCTTTTTGATTAGAGATTTGAGATTCCGTAAGTAACTCAGTGAGTGCTTTCTAAGAAGGGCTTGGAAGAAGAAAATGAAATAGGAACAACCGCGCTGGTCGTAATTGATCGACTTTCATGCTAGTTCTTGCTCCAGCATGAAAGTTCCATTTCAGGGAAGGACGACGTACTATGATACTTTCCGTTTTGTCGAGCCCTGCTTTGGTCTCTGGTTTGATGGTTGTACGTGCAAAAAATCCGGTACATTCCGTTTTGTTTCTCATCCCAGTCTTTCGCAACACTTCAGGTTTACTTCTTTTGTTAGGTCTCGACTTCTTCGCTATGATCTTCCCAGTAGTTTATATAGGAGCTATAGCCGTTTCATTCCTATTCGTTGTTATGATGTTCCATATTCAAATAGCGGAGATTCACGAAGAAGTATTGCGCTATTTACCAGTGAGTGGCATTATTGGACTTATCTTTTGGTGGGAGATGTTCTTTATTTTAGATAATGAAAGCATTCCATTACTACCAACCCAAAGAAATACGACCTCTCTGAGATATACGGTTTATGCCGGAAAGGTACGAAGTTGGACTAATTTGGAAACATTGGGCAATTTACTTTATACCTACTATTTCGTCTGGTTTTTGGTTTCTAGTCTTATTTTATTAGTAGCCATGATTGGGGCTATAGTACTGACTATGCATAGGACTACTAAGGTGAAAAGACAGGATGTATTTCGACGAAATGCTCTGGATTCTAGGAGGACTATAATGAGGAGGACGACAGACCCGCTCACGACAATAAGGAGAAGCAGTGGTTCGAATCCACATCGTGAGCTTAAGTAAGCCTTTTTGACTACTACACTTTGTTGATGCAACGAACTCTTTCTATTCTACGAGCCCTTTCTGCTTCCGAAACGAGAGAAAAGACTTGAGAAAGCCCTTCCGTTACCGATAGTGAGATAGCTAGCATACCCTAAACCCACAAACTAGTCATATACTTTCTCTTCAGGCCTTGCCTTCTTCCTGAACGGGTAGATACTTTCTCTGGGACAGAGGTCGCTAAATGCCTACAGCTAGCACCTGAGATTCGAAATAGTGCTATTCAATTGGTCAATCCTTAGAACTCAGAATGGAGGTAGAAAGAATAGGTTGGAACTATTTCAAGATGATAGGCTTATTCTGAAAGTCCAAGCCCGGTTCAAAAATGCAATCAAAAAAGATTATGATGTCAAAGCGCCCTTGTTTTTCCAATTTCCCGGCTACTGCGTGTTGATTATACTTATTTAAGTACGACGTATTTGTATATTTTGCATTTTTCTGCTTTTTTTATGGTTTTTCCTTTGATCTGCTTATTCCTGTGAAGTTAGTGTGAATGGTTACTTTACCATACGTCGGAATATGCTGTACCGCAATGCAAGAGATCCTATTCTTTGGACCAGATGAAAAGAAAGTGAACCGAAGTCGACTCGACTCTAGTGCTGTAAATAAGAAGAAATCTTCGTTCATTGCCTTTATTGAAGAGAGCGCAGAGCACATTCAAAAATCATCCTAATCAACACTTATCTTATCAGATCATCTTTCCTTCACCGTCATTGACATTGAACTGACATTATGGCGAAGAAAATAACCACGGTAACCGAAGGCTTACTTACTAATTGGGGGCAAGCTACGGATGAGCTAATGGCTGCCCTTTTCTTGCTCCCTAGGAAAGAAGTAAAAGACTGATAAAGGGAAGATAGATATTTCCAGTAAGGACGGGAATCGTGACTGATTGCGCCTACCCTAACTACTCCTTACCTTACTCTATTAAGTAAAGTCTTTCTATGTCCAGTACTCTACTTGAAAGTAATTAGTTAGAAAAAGAACGTAGCTCGTCGAAGTGTGAGCCTACTAACTAGTTAGTACTTGCAGGTTATAGCTTCATCTTATCCCCCAGGAATGGATACATGGAAAGCCAATTCCTCGGGCACTCCGCTCCTTTCCTTCTTCTAGTGCACTCGCGAACTCCGGTGAGCAGCAAGCATCACAACAAGGGGCATTCCCCGCCACAACAGTTCCACAGGCACCATCGGATCTGAAAACAAATTACATGGTCGAGGCGCTACAGCAGCTTGGAATTGACGTCAGGCCCTTAATGAGGCCGCCGTCTAGGAAACCATACCCTGATTGGATCGACCGAGTTCATCAGTTTCCAAAGGGGTATAAGGTGCCTGAGTTTGTTCTCTGGGACTCACACGACAGCCTAAACTCAGGTTACGAAGTAATAAATCAGCCATTGAATAGAACTATGATCGGAGAATAGCACTGATCGGACCCAGTTCACAACCTAGGATAGCTAACGCTACCTTGCCTGAAGACATGGGATTGCCGTAGAAGTCTCATGCCAAGCAAGTTCTTGCCTCCTCTTCCTCTACCTATCTCGGGTAAGCTACATCCATACATAGTCTAAGCCTCTGATTGACTGTACTAGGTACGGAATCTTAGTCCCAAGAGTTCTGCAGAAACGGGCTTAGAAAGGGCGGTCCTATATCAACTTAGTTGATAAAGGCAGGTAGTACCCAAAGACTGACTTTCAAAAGGCAGCTATCTTAATCACGACGTTCTTAAAGGTTGGAGAGCCTACACGCCTACACTTCCGTTTCAAAAAGGTTGGTATTAGCATTAGCACTCGCTTAGGTGCTAAAGGTAGAAAGGTAGATATGTAAATCACTTAGTCCTTGAACTAGGGATAGGGCCTATTAATCAAATTCAAATAGAGTACCTGTACTATACTAGTGAGGGAGGAAATCGTATTCCCACAGGATTCAATGAAGCTATGCCTTTTTCCTCTGCTTAAGGACTAGAAGGAGATTCATTCCTTTAGTTAGAGAGCTGAATGGAAGGGAAGTCCAGGAAGGAGAATACGGAAGTTGGAGACTACTCAGTCAATAGATCTTAGAGGACTGGGCACTGTGCAATCTATTAGTACAAGACTGGCTATTGAAGTCAGAGACTCTACTTATGCTTGCGGAGGGATGTAAGGACTACTTTTATGAATATTTCATTCTTTAGCTCCTTTCTTTATCCGATCCGGCCCGAAAGGGAAGAGATAAGAAAAGAAGGAATAGGTATAGCTCACATCTTAAGTATAGTTAGTTCATTGAATGACTTATTGAGAAGCTAGGGCCTACTTTCGTACCAAAGGGTTGAGACTTTCTTTCTGAGATAGATAGAATGGGCTCCTACTCTCTTTCAATCGCCGATGCTAAAAACAAAGACAAAGAGTGCGTAGACCCGAGGGGAGGTTGAGTCAGCAGCTAGTTTTTCCGGAATAGGAAGAAAGGATGCTATTGAATCTTGTTGTTGAAGGGCATTTTAGCAATTAGACGGAATGAGTCTTAGTTTCCATATTCCCTGCTCTTGTTAAGTCTACTGTCTCATGGTTTTTAGGGAGATAGAGAAAGATACAAAACTCTATTATCTATATTTTCATTTCAAATTATATACCTAAGACAAGAAGAAATTCGTTTTATTTTCCTAATTTCACGAAAGGAAGAACTCACTCTTGGTGATAAAGGCTTCTTGATTCGTAATCAGGAATATAGGTCAAAAAAGAGTTATCCTCAACTTTAGTTTTGATTCTTTCTACAATTAGATCTTCTATCACCAAAGAAAGGGCCATTATTATCTTATTTACTATTATCTTATTTACTTTGATTCCGATAAACTAACTACTTTTTTGCTACAAACACAAATAAAATAAAATAATGGCCTTAGTGCTCTACTTGATTTTGCTTGACTTTTGATTCAAAGGAAAAAAGGCGTGGAGCTTAAATAACTCACTCAGAACGCTTTTTAAAAGATTACGTGGTACAATTAGGTCGAATAAACCCTTCTGGAATAAGTATTCAGCTACTTGTGAACCTTCGGGTACTGTTTTATTCAATGTTTGTTCAATTACTCTTTTACCTGCAAATGCAATGTAGGCATTGGGTTCGGCAATAATGATATCCCCCAACATACCAAAACTAGCTGTCACTCCACCAGTTGTCGGAGATGTAAGGATTGATACATAAAATCATTTTTGATTTAATTGATAATCATATAAAGCAGACGATATTTTAGCCATTTGCATCAAGCTCAAACTTCCTTCCTGCATGCGCGCCCCCCCAGAAGCACACACTATAATAAGAGGTCAAATTTGATTGGCAGCGTGTTCAATCAAACGGGTGATTTTCTCTCCGACTACGGATCCCATACTACCCCCCATAAACTGAAAATCCATAACCCCAATTGCTACGGGAATGCCGTTTAGTTGGCCTATGCCTGTTTGAACAGCCTCGGTTAATCCTGTCTTTCTTTGATAAGAATCAATACGATCTTTATAAGGCTCCTCCTCCGAATGAAATTCAATGGGATCCAGAGAGACCATGTCTTCATCC